ACATATAAAATGTGGTTAATCCCGCTGTAAAGGAAGCTATTATTGCGAAAGTTGGTGAATACAACCAACTATCATTAAGAATTTCATCTTTGGACCAAAAACAAGCAAGAGGCGGAATACCACAAAGGGAGAGTGTACCTAATAAAAAGGTAATTCTTGTAATTGGAACATATTTTGTTAAACCGCCCATAAGAACCATATTTTGACTTTTATCTGGTGAATATCCAACAATGGGTTCCATTGAATGAATAATTGATCCGGATCCCAAAAACAATAAAGCTTTCGAATAGGCATGAGTGATCAAATGGAATAAAGCGGCTCGATAAGAACCTATACCCAGAGCTAACATAATATAACCCAATTGAGACATTGTCGAGTAAGCTAAACTTCTTTTAATGTCTCTTTGAGCAAGAGCCAAAGTAGCTCCTAATAGTACTGTTATTACGCCTATTGAAGAAATGATATTCATTATGGAAGGTATAACTATGAAAAGAGGAAGAAGCCGAGCTACAAGAAAAATTCCCGCTGCTACCATAGTAGCAGCATGTATAAGAGCAGAAATGGGAGTGGGTCCTTCCATAGCATCAGGTAACCATATGTGAAGGGGGAATTGTGCGGATTTAGCAACTGCACCAACGAATAAAAAAGAAGCACACAGAGTAGCAAATAAGGAATTTACTCCATTATGATGAACCAAGTTATTAACTATTTCGAACAAATCCCGAAATTCTAAACTACCAGTTATCCAATAAAGTCCTAAAATTCCTAATAATAAACCAAAATCCCCTATACGATTGGTTACAAAAGCTTTTTGGCAAGCACTTGCCGCACTCGGTCGTGTGAACCAAAAACCTATTAATAAATAGGAACACATTCCTACAAGTTCCCAAAAAATATAAATTTGTATCAAATTGGAACTAGTAACTAATCCTAACATAGAACTATTGAAAAAACTCATATAGGCAAAAAATCTCAAATATCCTTGATCGTGAGACATATAATTGTCACTATAAATAAGAACCATGATTCCAACAGTAGTAATTAATATTGACATAATAGAAGTAAGTGGATCGATCAAGTGTCCGAACTCTAAAGAAAAATCATTATTGACGGTCCAAGACCATAGATATTGATAGATGAAATTTCCATTTATTTGCTGAATGGATAGATTGGCCGAAAATGCCATAGCTATACTTAGCATCAAAACACTCGTAAAAGCCCACATACGACGAATATTTTTTGTTGCTGTCGGAATAAGCAGAAGTCCAAAGCCTATTAACATAGTAACTGGAAATGGAAGAAAGGGTATTATCCATGCATATTTATATGTATGTTCCATAAAAAAAAAATGGGAAATATGAGATTTTGAATCATTCTACGACTATACTACCATCCTATTCTGGCAATATGTAATCATATCATATACTAATCATATCATATACTATAGTATAGTAAGTAAAAACAATCATACCAAAACAGTAGAATATAAATCATAGTATGCCTCAATAAATCAACTAAAAAAAAAAAAAGACCTAGTTATTCTAGTGATTTTATTTGTAGTAATTACCTAACCCATTGCGGAACTAATTGATTGGATTCCAATCCAATAAGAAAGTATCAGAAATATTATAATACTCTTTATTTCGTATAGAACTGAAAAAAAAAACTAAAAATTGAGGTTCTCCTTCTTAGGTAATAGAATGTCTTGTTTAACATATTAACCACTAATTGTAGTTTAAGTTTGAATTTCAATTATAGACACGGCAATATGAGCTTATTCAATTCCAAACTAATAATCATAAAAATTCCTTTTCGAATTTCCCCCCCCCCCCTTTCTTCTATTTTTTTGCCTAGTGTGTTAATATGTGACATTGTTATATATGTGACATGCATGTTATACATATATTTATATATAAATATATAAATAATATATTTGTATTGTATGTTATGAAAAAACTATTATCGACGAAATTAAGTTAAGTATAGAAAATGACTAAAAAGAACGATCTATTTTGAGCAATACATGTCTTTCACATACAACAATAAAAATTAGTAACTCTTTTTTTTTTGAATGGCAGTTCCAAAAAAACGTACTTCTATATCAAAAAAACGTATTCGTAGAAATATTTGGAAGAAAAAAGGATATTTAGCTGCAATAAAAGCTTTTTCTTTAGCAAAGTCAGTTTCTACTGGAGATTCAAAAAGTTTTTTTGTGCGACAAACAAAAAAGAAAATCTTGGAATAATCGGAATTTCCATGGCTAGAAGAATTTCCAATTTTGGAATATGAATAATTTCCTTTAACTAAATGTATTGATGTATTGAACTCAATACAATATTAGTTAGAACTAGCTGCTATTATATGTAGAATAAGAATTTCTCTATCTGTCGGTTCTAAGTATCATTATCTTTTTTTCATTCTAGTTTTTATTAGAATCTATTTATTAATTCGTGAGATGTTTTTTTCCTATTCATTTTCTTTTCACAATGGAAAAATCTTTGTTCATTCTATTTTTCCGTTGTGAAAAGAAAATTGTGATGGATGCTGAAACTCTTTTGTTTTATTATATGCCTAACTCAAGACCAAGTTGGTTTCATAAATATTATCATAATTTTATTTAGAAATTATGTATACAACAAACAACAAAAAGTATTATATTAATTTTATATTACATATTTAAATATATTTAAATTAATTAATTAATACTTAATGATACTAAGAAAAGTATCAAAATTGTTAGAAAAATTACTTCAATTTTGTAATTGAATTGTGATACATATGAAATCCTATTTATTTTTTTTTTGTTCGTTTAGAAAAAAAATCTCTTTGACAATTTGTTTTTCATTTATCTGATTTCGTGGATTCAATTCAAAATAAATAAAAAATATAAAAAGAGGACAATTCACAATTCTTAGTTTCTGTTTCGACTGAAAACAAAATTTGTATTTCAAGTTACAAGTGTTCCGGGAGAACTTAATATACAGATAATACGTAAAAGTTGATTCTTAAAACTGAACCTACGACGATACTAACCTAAGTAAAAATTATTGAAAATTCAAAGATGAATTTAAAAGAGCTCTTATTTATCAGTTCTAATATTTCCTAAACTATATTGAATCCTTGAATCTAGATCTAGACGATTCAACATGAATTGATTATTATTATTTCAAGTAAGCCGCTATGGTGAAATCGGTAGACACGCTGCTCTTAGGAAGCAGTGCTAGAGCATCTCGGTTCGAGTCCGAGTGGCGGCATACTGTAAAAAAGATACAATGGATCCTATAATGTATTTAATTCCCGATTTCCATTCTGTAATGGGACCTTTTTTATGTATGATATTTGTGACTTTAGAACATATATTAACTCATCTCTCTTTTTCGATCATTTCAATTGTGATTACGATTCATTTGATGACCCTATTAGTACACGAAATCATAGGGTTGCGTGATTCGTCGGAAAAAGGAATGATAGTTACTTTTTTTTCTATAACAGGATTATTAGTTACTCGTTGGATTTCTTCGAGACATTTTCCATTAAGTAATTTATACGAGTCTTTAATCTTCCTTTCGTGGAGTTTTTCCATTATTCATCTAATTTCCAAGATATGGAATCATAAAAATGATTTAAGCGCAATAACCGCCCCAAGTGCCATTTTTACCCAAGGTTTCGCCACATCGGGTCTTTCAAGTGAAATGCATCAATCGTCAAGATTAGTACCTGCTCTACAATCTCAGTGGTTAATGATGCACGTAAGTATGATGTTATTGAGCTATGCAGCTCTTTTATGTGGGTCGTTATTATCAGTCGCTTTTCTAGTCATTACATTTCGTAAAAACGTCGATATTTTTTGTCAAAGAAAAATTTTCTTAATTAAGATTAAGTCATTTTTCTTTGACAAAATCGAATACTTGAACAAAAAAAAAAATGTTTTTAATTTTCATTCTTTTGTTCCATTTCGAAATTATTACAAATATCAATTAACTCGGCGTTTGGATTATTGGAGTTATCGTGTCATTAGTTTAGGGTTTACCTTTTTAACCATAGGTATTCTTTCTGGAGCAGTATGGGCTAACGAGGCATGGGGATCTTATTGGAATTGGGACCCCAAAGAAACTTGGGCATTTATTACTTGGACCATATTCGCGATTTATTCACATACTAGAACAAATCAAAGTTTGCAAGGTACGAATTCGTCACTTGTAGCGTCTATAGGATTTCTTATAATTTGGATATGCTATTTTGGGATCAATCTATTAGGAATAGGTCTACATAGTTATGGTTCATTCACATTAACATCTAATTGAATAAATTCCATGAGGAATACATAAGACCCCCGTACTATACGTAATATAAAGTTTGCGCAGGTTTTTGAGAACCATTTGAATCAAGGAATCATTCAAATGGTTCTCAAAAACTCGGAATATATATTATTAGAATTTTATAATTCTAATTAACTTTATTTTTTTGTGTTGTACAGCTCAAAAATCTTCAAATTCAAAATTCTAAGACTTTGTTTTCTATCTAATTAATGAAAACTATCTATGAAAATAATTAGATAGGATAGCTTGTACCTTGTCAACTGATAGCGAAAGAACAAAATCAGGATAAATACCAATCCCTATTACGGGTAAAAAGATACAGATTGAAACAAATAGTTCTCGTGGTCCAGAATCCACAAAATTGGAGTTTGGAACATTGAATAGTTTGTATCCATAAAACATCTGACGTAACATAGATAATAAATAAATAGGAGTTAATATCATTCCAATTGCCATTACAAAGGTAATTAGTATTTTGGGCATTAAAAGATATTTTGGACTGGTAATTATTCCAAAAAATACTACTAATTCTGCAACAAAACCACTCATTCCTGGCAATGCAAGAGAAGCCATCGAGAAACTACTAAACATGGTAAATATTTTTGGCATTGGGATGGATATCCCCCCCATTTCGTCGAGATAAACAAGACGTATTCTATCACAACTCGTTCCTACCAAGAAAAAAAGTGCAGCACCAATAAATCCATGAGAGAGTATTTGTAAAATGGCTCCGTTGAGTCCCATGTCGGTTATAGAACCAATTCCTATAATTATGAAACCCATGTGAGATACAGAAGAATAGGCTATTCTCTTTTTTAAATTGCGTTGACCAAGAGAGGTTGAAGCTGCATAGATTATTTGTATTGTCCCTATTATCACCAACCAGGGAGAAAATATAGAGTGGGCGTGCGGTAATAATTCCATATTGATCCGAATCAATCCATATGCCCCCATTTTTAATAAGATTCCAGCTAGAAGCATACATGTACTGTAATGCGCTTCCCCATGGGTATCTGGTAGCCATGTATGTAGGGGTATAATCGGCGATTTGACAGCATAAGCAATAAGGAAGCCCAAATATAATATTATTTCTAATGTCACAGGATATGACTGATTAGCTAATCTTTCAAAATCCAATATCGGTTCATTGGAACCATATAAACCCATACCTAGAACTCCTATTAAAAGAAAAATGGAACCCCCTGCAGTGTACAAAATAAACTTTGTAGCTGAGTACAAACGTTTCTTTCCTCCCCACATGGATAAAAGTAAGTAAACAGGAATTAATTCTAACTCCCACATGAGAAAAAAAAGTAAAAGGTCTCGAGAAGAAAATAATCCTATTTGACCACTGTACATTGCTAACATCAGGAAATAGAACAATTGCGAATTTCGAGTAACAGGCCAAGCTGCTAAAGTGGCTAAAGTAGTGATAAATCCTGTCAGTAAAATAGGTCCTATGGAAAGTCCATCGATTCCCAGTCTCCAGTGAAAATCAAAAATATTTATCCATTTAAAATCCTCCTCCAATTGAATCAATGGATCATCCAATTGGAAATGATAACAGAACACATGGGTTGTTAGAAGGAGCTCTAATAAGCATATACATATAGTATACCACCTAAATACCTTATTCCCCCTATGAGGAAGAAAGAAAATTGAAGAACCCGCGAATATCGGCAAAACTACAAGTAGTGTTAACCAAGGGAAATAACTCGTGATAAAGACAAGATGCATTTTGACCAAAAAACCCGTGCTCGGAATAATATATTTTCTCGAGTACGGGTTTTTGTCGGTAAAAAGGAATCAAATGATTCAAGTGGAGTTTTTTATAACGTATTAATAAGATAGACCCATGCTGCGAGTTGTTTCATGCCATAAATAAACGCGGACACTCAAAAAATCTGTTGGACAGGCGGATTCACATCTCTTACAACCTACACAGTCCTCGGTTCTTGGCGCGGAAGCAATTTGCTTAGCTTTACATCCGTCCCAAGGTATCATTTCCAATACATCTGTGGGGCAGGCTCGTACACATTGAGTACACCCTATACATGTATCATAAATTTTTACTGAATGTGACATTGGGTCTATAAATTCTAGTTTTGAACATAAAAAATTTTCGATCTGGTAAAGTAAAATCAGGAGGAAATGAATTATATATTTATATTGTATTGTAGACACCAGACGAATCAATGGTTTATCAAAAAAATCTAATGTTAAAAATCAATATATTTCTAAATCTGTTCATGAGAAAGGACCAAGAGACTTTGATTTCCGTTTCAACAACCATGATTATACAAGTCACACATATGACTTCACATTGACATTGGCCAACAGATCATCAATATTTCAATAGTAATATAAAAATATATTACTATACATATTACTATAAAAATAAAGAATAAAAAATGAAATAATTTATATATATATTTTATTTATATTATTTTATTATATTATTTATGTCTTTATTTATATTTATATGATAGTTATGACTAATTATTCAACAAATTTGATTGATTGATACGAGTTGATTTTCTGTTACGATAAATCGACGAAACAATAGCTAGCCCAATAGCTGCTTCCGCAGCCGCAATGGCTATAACAAAGATTGAGAAAATGTCTCCTTTTAATTGGCGACTATCAAATATATTAGAAAATGTTACGAGATTTATATTAACCGAATTTAGTATAAGCTCAAGACACATAAGTGCTCTAACCATGTTTCGACTTGTGATCAATCCATAGATACCGATAGAAAATAAGTAGACGCTCAAAAAAAGTATATGTTCAAACATCATTGGCTAACTCCTCATGAATCTCGATTCATTTCAATATGAACAACAATTCAACCGATTTGATTGACCATAATCGAGTAATTACAGAAAAAAGAGGGTATCAGCAGTAGATTAAATGAAAAACTTTTCCTTTTTCATTGGATTTCGAATTTCTAATAATTGTATTAATTCTAAGGATTTCTTATTGACGAGCCATAGTAATTGCACCTATCAAAGAAACTAAAAGAATTATAGAAATGAGTTCAAATGGAAGATAAAAATCGGTTGATAAATGAATTCCAATTTGTTGAACGTTACTAATAAGGTCCTGTTCTATAATCTGATTTGATCTTGTAGTCCAAATAATTCCGTACCATGACGTATCTAAGATAGTAGTAATTAGTGAAAAAAGAATACTTATACAAACCAGTGAAGTGACTCCATCCCCAACAGTCCAAAAATAGGAATCGTTCGAATATTCTGAACTATTCATGAACATAACAGCAAATATGATTAAGACATTTATGGCTCCTACATAAATAAGGAGCTGTGCGGCAGCTACAAAATAGGAGTTTGATAGAATATAGAATAAGGATATACAAACAAGAACCAATCCCAATGAAAAGGCAGAATAAATTGGATTGGTAAATAATACTACTCCTAGACCTCCTAATATAAGAACTAATCCCAGAAATACTACAAGTATATCGTGTATTGGTCCAGGTAAATCCATTATGTATAACAGATAAATAAGTCGAAATATTTCATGACCTTACTAAATAGTCCAGGAAAGAAAAGGGTGTTACCTTTATTTTTTTTTTCTTGTATATGATGAGTTCCTAATTGAATTCAATCTTAATATGGATTAATGTAGATATAGATAAAGTTATTAAAGTTATTGGCCAATCCTACTTTCCTTTTTATCTATTTTCTATTTTTATCTAAAAGAAAAAAGAAAAGAATAGTTGGAATTTTCTATTTTAAAATCATCACTAAACCATATTCTCAGTTTAAAACAAAGAGTGATTCTCAACAATCAATAGTTATTATTTGTAATTTCTGACCAACAAAAAAAGGGGGCTTGGATCCTTTATATCAAAAGGAAATCTTAGTAATCAGTAACCGTTCTTGAATCAAGGAGGTTATCCTTGTCTCTTTTGATTTGAGTCGAATTCATAACTGTTTGAATTGTGTAATCTCCAATTACTGGCATTGGTAACCGACCCAAAGCAATTTGATTATAATTCAATTCGTGACGATCATAAGTAGAAAGTTCATATTCTTCAGTCATTGATAAACAGTTTGTTGGACAATACTCGACACAGTTACCACAAAATATACAGACCCCAAAATCAATACTATAATTAAGCAATTGTTTCTTTTTAATATTTTTTTCAAATTTCCAATCAACAACGGGTAGATCTATGGGACATACACGAACACATACTTCACAAGCAATACATTTATCAAATTCAAAGTGGATTCGACCACGGAAACGTTCTGATGTGATCGATTTTTCATAAGGATATTGAATAGTTACAGGTAAACGATTTGTATGGGATAAGGTAATTATGAAACTTTGACCAATGTACCTTGCTGCTCGTATTGTTTGTTGACCATAATTTATGAACCCGGTTACCATAGGGAACATATTGTGGATCTCCGTGAATAAATTGATGTTTCTTTCTCTTGTTTGAGATCGATTATGAATCTAGAATATCGTTATCTTATTCTATTATTTTATAGTATTTATAGTGAAACAAGTTGGGAAGAAGTTGTCAATAATAGATTACCCAGGGAAATAGGTAAAAGAAATTTCCATCCAAGATTTAATAACTGGTCCATTCTCATTCTAGGTAAAGTCCATCTTGCTGCGATAGGAATGAACAGAAACAAATAAGCTTTAGCTAATGTAATAAATATCCCAATTGTCGTTCCAAAGACTCCATCCATTTGATTTATTCCGAAAAGTTCAGGAATAGATATATACGGAATAGAGAAATTCCACCCACCTAAGTAAAGAACTGTTATAAATAATGAAGAAACTAATAAATTTAGGTAAGAAGCAAGGTAAAATAAAGCGTATTTGATACCTGAATATTCTGTTTGATAACCTGCTACTAATTCTTCCTCTGCTTCTGGTAAATCGAAGGGTAATCTTTCACATTCTGCTAGAGAAGAAATTAGAAAAACAACAAACCCAATAGGCTGACGCCACAGATTCCACCCCAAAAATCCATATTTTGACTGCGCCTCAACTATATCAACTGTACTTAAACTGTTAGATAATCATAGTCGATAATAACATCACTGCTCGCATCGCTATTTCAAAACCGTACATGAGACCTCGGCTTCATACGGCTCCTCTATGGCCACAAATAAATGTAAGGACTTGCTCGATATTATCTCCATCCTTATTTGGATGGTAAATATACATCGGGAAGCCAAAAATTAGACCAATGAAATTCCGTCTGCTCAAATAGAAAAGGTGCTTCCGAATTGATCTTATCCATTATAATTTTAATTTCTCTTTGTTTGGTAATAACTTAATCTTTTAATAAAATACTCGTTATATCAATAAATATGTTCTATAAAGAAAGAATTGGGTATTAATTCAAAATTCATGATAAGAATTCTATATATTATGTATAGATATGGATGGGGAAAATAATAAATAAAGATCTTTTGCATTATTATTTATTCATTTTTCTCATTCTATTTTGGAATTCTATTTCTTTTGTTCCTGTTCTTCTTTCTAAGAGGGGGGGTACTCTGAAAAAAAAAATAAAGGATTAATTCGTTTTTGATAGTCATTTCTTTAATCAGTGAATAGGAGCATACTCTAGATCGGAATCGTGGGGAAGTGCTGCTTGGTCATTTCTACCAACTTAAAGTCCCCATTATGATTCGTTTTATCCAAAGTTTTATATAAAAATACCGTTTTTTGATACCTTATATTATCTCCATTACTAATCTTTTTTGTACCTTGGTGTTCCTAACTGTTCACTGATTTTTGATTGATCCCCCGTATGGTAATACATATAAAAAAGTAGTAGAACCCCCATACGTTGATCTTTTGTACCCGCTTCAAGATATGAGAATTAGTCAAAAAATCTTAATCTTGGGTTAAACAGTTTATATACTGCTTATGTTTATATTCTTGTACATAGGGAATGAGATTTTCTCTTCTTACTGCAAATTTCTAAGCAGTTTGATTTTACTCATATAACTATCTAGTTTAACTCATCAACCCTAATGATGAATAAAAAATGAAAATATCCATTCAATATATTCAACCTCCTTACTTTATTTCTAGAGAGAAAGGAAAATAATCATGTTCCAACGAATCACACGTAGAGATATTGATAATACACATAGAGTTAATGGTATTTCATAACTAATAGATTGAGCAGCAGCCCGTAGACCACCTAAAAAGGAATATTTATTGTTCGATCCATATCCTGACATAAGAAGTCCAATAGGAGCAATACTTGAAATGGAGATCCATAAAAAAACACCTATACTGAGATCGGCTAAAATAAGGCGATATCCAAAAGGAATTACTAAATAACTTAGTAGAACTGATATGACCGCTATAGACGGTCCCACGCTAAACAAACGAATATCTCCTCTAGATGGAAGTAGGTCCTCTTTAAAAAGTAATTTGGTCCCATCTGCTAGAGCTTGAAGAATCCCCAACGGACCGGCATATTCAGGCCCAATACGTTGTTGTATTGCTGCGGATATTTCTCTTTCTAACCACACAATTACTAGGACCCCTATTGTGATTCCTAATAGAAGGGTTAAAATGGGAACAAAGATCCATATGAGTCCATAAACTTCTTTTAAGGATTCCAATCTAGAAAAAGAATGGATAGCTTGTACTTCTACTTCTGTCGTATCAATTATCATTTCAACGATCAACTTCTCCCATAATGATATCTATACTGCCTAGTATCGTCATGATATCGGCCAATTTCATTCTTTTAACTAATTGAGGGAGAATTTGCAAATTGACAAAACCAGGTGGGCGAATTTTCCATCTCCAGGGGAAAACACTACTATCTCCTATCAAATAAATTCCTAATTCTCCTTTTGGGGCTTCTACTCTTACATAAAGTTCTTGTTTCGACAATTCAAAATTGGGTGAAAGTTTTTTAGTAATAAATCTATATTCAAAATTAGTCCATTCGGCATTTTTTGCTCTATCAAAGCGCCGGACTTCTAAATTTTCATAGGGTCCCCCAGGAATTCCTTCTAGAGCCTGTTGAATAATTTTTATAGATTCCTTCATTTCACCGATTCGGACTAAATAACGAGCTAGTGAATCTCCTTCTTTTTGCCATTGGACTTCCCAATCGAATTTATTGTAACACTCATAACTATCAACTTTACGAAGATCCCATTGTATTCCAGAAGCACGTAACATCGGCCCTGATAAACCCCAATTTATTGCTTCTTCTCCACCAAGAATGCCCACTCCTTCAACTCGTTCCAAAAAAATGGGATTCCGTGTAATAAGTTTTTGATATTCAGCAATTCCTGTTAAAGAATAATCACAGAAATCCAAACATTTATCTATCCAGCCATAAGGCAGATCAGCAGCAACCCCCCCAATACGGAAATAATTATGCATCATTCGCATACCCGTAGCAGCTTCGAATAGATCATATAACAATTCCCTTTCTCTGAAAATATAGAAAAAGGGAGTCTGTGCGCCGATATCCGCCATAAAGGGCCCAAGCCATAATAAATGAGAAGCTATACGACTCAATTCCAGCATAATGACTCTAATGTAACTGGCTCTTTTAGGTACTTGAACACTTTCCAATCGTTCTGGTGCATTTACTGTTATTGCTTCTGTGAACATAGTGGCTAAATAATCCCACCGTGTTACATAAGGCAAATATTGTATAATTGTTCGATTTTCTGCTATTTTTTCCATCCCTCTGTGTAAATAACCCAATACGGGTTCACAGTCAATAACATCTTCACCATCAAGAGTAACGATCAGTCGAAGAACACCATGCATTGATGGATGATGAGGACCCATATTAACTATCATGAGATCTTTTCTTGTAGCCGGTACAGTCATATCTTTTCTTCCTTAATTCATTATTCCATGAATTTATCAAACGAAGTTCATCAAAATGAAAAATTTAATAACTACTAATAACTAAAGAAAAAAATGCAAACCAACCTTAAAATTAACGAGTTTTTGACTCCCGAATACCTAATTGACCAATTAATTTCTTATAACGTACTCTATTTTTCTTTGACAAATAATCCAGTAGCCGTTGACGTTTTCCCAGAATTTTCCGTAGGCCCCTTTGTGATAAAAAATCTCTTTTATGTAATTCCAAATGTGAAGTGAGTCTCCGTATCTTATCCGTAAAACTGAATACTTGAAATTCAACAGATCCGCAATTTTTTTCTTTTTCTTGTCGAATAGCTAAGATGAATGAATTTTTGACCATAAAAAACCAATTTTTCTATTTTTTTCTTTTCTGTGGATTTTACCGATCAGGAAAAATAATTATTATTATTATACCAGTTAGTTCCAGTTATTTGAATCTAGTACAAAAAAATTTTGATTTCTTCATATACACTACTTTAAATTTATATTAATTTTATCCAAATTTATCCAAATCAAATTTGTAATTTGATTTGGATAGAAAGGGATGATACATTTATCAGAATGTAACATGGTGTATGTGTATATCTTTCGGTTTTTATCCACCGAATATGGCATGCGATAGATATATAGGAAATATACTATTAACTAATTCTGAATCGTGGATACATATGTATTCTTGACATACTGAAATGACTACCGTTATTGGTATCAAACCAATAACGATTCATACAAGCTAAATCTTCTAATCGATAATTGGGCCAAAGAAACGATTTGAATTTAATGAATTTATTTGCATCTGTATTAAGATGCCTTTCCCCGTTTAAAAATTGTCCCCAGTTTTTTATGTTGTTTTGATTGCAAAATAGTGGATTTCGATTCACAACATTCCAATTCCGGGAATTGAAACAAATTAAAATTCGAAATTCTCTACGACGTCTGGGAGATAGAATATTTTCGGGAACAAGGAAATCAAAATGATTTCTGTTTCTATTCATAAGCATATTGCTGTGTTGTGCAATGGATTCATCAAAATTCTTTTTTTCAACATATCCGCTTTTTATTATGCATTTTCCATTAGTTTGGCGCTTATTCTTATCAACCAATGAAATACCTATGGTTTGATATATAATAGATTTTCCATCCTTTTTCATAGATAAACGAATTGGTTCGATAATAAATATTCCTCTTTTTATCAATTCTGTAAGAGTTAGGTCTTTCTGAATCCACATTACATCCAGATGCATCTCTCCTCTTTGAATTGAGGATATAGCAATTTCTCTTGGATCTATCAGTCTAAGTAGGAGACAATATACCTTGATATTATTGATCATTCTTTGATTCAAGGAATCATCCCACCTTAATTGAAAAAGAAAATATTTTTTCAGGAAGAAATCCAGTTCTTCTTCTTTCTTGCTCTTGAATTGTTTTTTCTTTCTACCTTTTTTAATGTCTGCTCCCGTGTAATCTTCTTCAAGATTTTTCTTTTTGTTTTGTTTTCGTAGATCTGATACAAAATCTCCTTGACCTTGTTGTTTGTTTTTTTTTTGGTTGGAATTTTCTAATTCAAGATATTCTTTTTGATTAGCTAATATAGAAATATTTTTTTCATATAAATGAAAAATAAGTAATTTTATTGGTATGATCCACGGGTTAATCTTATACACATCAAAAAGTAGTACAAATTCTGGGAAAAACCAAGGTTCTAAATTTGATATGGTATGATATAACCTTTCTTGATTCATTCCTATCCAATCAAAAAAATATTTTTTTTGATTGGATGGGTTGATTTTGTGATGAATCGTAAAAGAAAAAGGATCCTTTTTTTCCAATTTTTGATAATTTTGAGTTTCCGTTTTAGCATTTTTATGAATCTTGGTGCCGGTATGCGTATTGGCCCAGGTCTCAATATCGATATTATTTCTAAGACAAAAATGGAGAATTCTACAATCAAAAAATTTTCTATCCATATTTTTGTCCATATCAATAATAGATCTTTTTTCTAGATAATCACTAATAGATATACTTATCAATCTATAAAATGATTCGGATTTCAGTGTATTTGTATTGAAATTATATGGAATTTTTTTGTCCTCTACTTGTAATGTTGATCCAGAAATATACGAGTCCTTACTATTCCCATAATTTATATATTTATATGACAAAAGATCATATCCGTAATGTTTTTTCCATTTTTCTTTTTGACTTATCGATGAGTCCACTGCATAGTAATTTTGTTTCGTGTAATGAATTAATTGGTCTTTTTCTTTTTTATATAAATCTAATTTCATTGAGTCTTTCTTTTTAATCGTACAACATTGATTGACTCTATTTCGCCATTTTTTCGGTACTAAGTGATCCCACTTGGTATGAGATAAATTGTATTGATAATGACCCCTTAACCAATTTTTCCATTTATTCATTCCAGACTTATGGATTTTTTTTTGCCTTGATTTGGAATCAAATATTCCTCGTGTCGTACAATAATTCTTGATTATATCCCTAAGAAAAGTATAGGTGTGGTGATATTGAAGTACAGATTTCAAATGATACTTGTTAAGTAATTGATTTTGTGATAATTTGTAAAATACATAGGCTTGAGACAAAGAAGATAAGTCACAATTATTATTCCTAATATTTTGATTACTAATATTAGTATTAGAAAAATTAGAAAACGGATTTTTTATAGTCGAAATAAAGTTCATTGTATTTTGATTTGTTTTCTCAATTCCTTCTTGATTTGTTTCCGCGTTGGAAATGGATTTGTTGATAGTTTTTTTTGTTGATTCAAAGAAAAGTTGTGCATTGATCCTTGGAATCTTAATGATACATAGTAATATATCCATGTATATTTTTTCAACGAAGGATTTCATAAAATAATGTGATTTACGTATTACTCGGATATTTTTTCTTTTGAATATTTGCCAAATATCCTTCTTTGATTCCGATCTTTTATCATCACAAGCTCGAACTATTTTTTTATTGCCTTTTGTGATTCCTTCTATTTGAGTCCTAATTGTGATTGTCTTATTAGCAAGATCTTTCATTTTTGTTTCTATGAGTGAATAATTTTCATTTACACAATTCGCGGATCGAATTCGAATGGTCGATTCTCGGATAATCTTATTATTTATATTGGAATCTTTTTCGTTTTCATTCGATTCATATACTTTTACCTTTCTCAATTTCAATAAGAAAATGGGGTTTACTTTTTCAAGTTCTTTCATTATTAGATTTATAACTAGAACTATTCTTGTTTTTTCTTTTGAAACTTTTATAAAACCTTTTCCTCTTTCTTTGAAAACCCTTATAACTTGAAAAAATTGCCTTTTCGCTTTTCTCGTTTTTTTTTCGAGTTCGTTAAAAACGGGTTCAAAAAAAGAAGGTCGTTTTCGGGGAGACCCAAAAGGTAGTTCCGCTTCCCTTCCCCAGACTGTTAAAAAACAAAAATTGTCTTTTTTCTCCTTTTTCCTTATTTTCTGATCTCTATCTCTATGATGAGATCGTACTTTAGATCTTCGCCAAGGTTTCAGACAGAAAGGAAATAGAATCTTTATCTGAATGCCGTCTGTTAACCAATTTTGGGGAAATTCTGTTTCTGATAATTGAACGCCATTATAGGTACATTTAACATGCATTTCTTTATTCCATTCCTTCAAATCCTCGTACCATTCGGGGAATTGCAATAATAACATACGACCAATATTTTTAGCTATTATCAATAAGGGTAATATAACGTATTTTCTAAGAAAAGATTGGGTTACTAACATGAAACCTCTTATTGCTTGAGTAAATATAAAGGTATCCCAAGCTTCTGATATTGCTATTCGTTCATTTTCTTCTTCTTTCTCCTCGTTTGTTTTCTCCTTTTCTTTTGTCTCTTCCTCCTCAAAATAAGAAATTTGCAATTTTGGGTTTTCTCCTACCCAATTCCTAAAAATGTGATTAATCATTTTAGAGATATCAAAAAACGAAAAAAAAAAGATTTTGTCTATGCGATCAAAAAAAAGTGGAGAATGCACATTTGCTTGAAACATTTCCCAAATAACTGTTTTACGTCTTTGAGCACGCATGGATCCTTTAATTATACCCCGGCGAAAATCCGATTGTTGTGAGTAACGTATCAAAGCCACTTCCTCTTCTTCATCATTATTGCTATTATTACTAGTATTATTATTACTAGTACTGGAATTAGTACTCTGACCGTTATCAGTAAAAATAACCACGCGTTTGCCTTTTCTTGAACGAATTTCGGGATCTTCCGTCGATTCTTCTTCATTTTCTTCTTCCTCTTCTTCTAAATCATTTGTCAATTTGTATGACCAACGAGAAACCCTTTTACTGATTTCTTCCATTCCAATAGATTTCCTTCTAATTGTTGTTAGATCGTTTGGATCAGTTGAAATTACATCGAATATAAATTTCAAAGATTTTGCTTGACTTTCTGAATCAATTCGTCGTGCGTGTTCAAAAGATAATTCATCGATTGAGGTTAAGGAATTCCCAATCGAATTCAATAAAAATTTCCCGCTAAAGCCAAACGTATTCTTTTGATGTTCTAATTCTCGAGAATCATTATGAAAGAGACCATGAATCTTATTTATCCAAAACATTTCTACGGAATTCGCTGTGGAAGTTATTAAATCGTTCATGATTGCACGTGAATCCCATTTTTTTATTGTTCCTCGATAAGGTCCATTCAAAAAAGGATCATACCTTTTTGGCAAGTATTCTTGTTCATTCTCATCATCGCATAATCTGGTCCTTTTTTCTAGCATATCTAAAGCAAGAGATCCCTTCTCTTTTTCTATAATTTTTATTCGACTTATCAATTCATTGTTCAAGTTGTATTTTTTTTGTTCATTGGTATGAACCCAATAATTATACAAGTCTTCGTGGGATAGTTTTTCTGTCGTGTACAAAGAAATTTTGCGTTCTATCATTTCTGAAAAAGTCGATAAACTTGGTGGATATGTAAAAGATATTATTTGTTTTCCATCACTTGGGCATATATAAAAAAAATATTGTGACATTTCATTCCGTATAGCATTTTCAAATCGATCATTTTTTATATATCTATACGGTCGATTCCATCGTTTATAATCGAAAAGAAAAGTTACAATAGGTTTTTCAAACCAAAAAGAATTTTTTTCATTTTTCTCTTCTTTTTTTAAGTTAAGTTTTACCAATTCCCAATTATCTTGATGAGTATAAAGAGAAAAATCCTCGTAGTCTGGGCTATCTTTGTCTTCTTCGTAAGTTGTTTCTAC